GCATAATTTGTTTATATACATCCTTCCTGGTTGAGACCACACATAAAAATGATATTGCCATAAATGGACAAAGAAATATTTCCATTTATTTATCACAAGAGGCGTATCCTTTAAAGCCAGAATTGATTTTCCTTGATATCTAACATAATGCATGAAGAGATCCTGGAGAAACCATAGGCTAGTCGGAAAATCATTAGCAAAGACGTCTTCTACGGGAAGCTTTATTTTTCCATAGAAATATATTCGCTCAAAAAATACACCGGAAGCTGTTAATCGTAAATGAGAAGATTTGTTGCGTAGAAAAAGTAAGATGGATTCGTATTCACAAACATGAGAATTATACAGGAACAAGAAAAATCTTGGATTACTTTTTGAAAAAATATAAATCGATTTTTTTAGAAATTTATATTTATGTGGAATAATAAGACTATTCCAATTATAATTATAATACTCGTGAAGAAAAAGCCCTAATAAATACAAAGAGGAGGCGTCTTTTACCCAGTATCGAAGGGTTTGAACTAAGATTTCCAGATGAATCGGGTAGGGTATTAGTACATCTGATACATAATTTAAACGTGTAAATTTGTCCTCTAAAAAAGGAAATATTGAATGAATTGATCGTAAATTATAATACTTTACGATTTCTGCCCCCGTTAAAGAAGATACTAATCGTGGGGAAAATGGAATTTCCACAACAACTGCAAACCCCTCTGATATCATTTGAGAATACAAATTTTTATTGAACCCAAAAACTTTATTTTGGTTAGAATCATTAGAGGAAATAATCAAATGATTCTGTTGATACATTCGAGTAATTAAACGTTTTACAATCAGTAAACTATATTGACTGTCATAACCCACATTTTCCAACAAATTTGATCTATTTAAACCATGATCACGAGCAAATGCATAAATGTACTCCCGAAAGATAAGTGGGTATAGAAGGTCATGTTTCCAAGATCTATCTAGTTCTAAATATCCTTGAAATTCTGCCATTTGAATTAGATTTGAGCCGAAAATACGATGGGATGTATTGGGTTATCAAATGATACCTAGTACGATAGAGTTAAAACAAGGTATTATTTTAATATTTAATAAAGGTATTATTTTAATATTTAATAAATGATTAAAGAATAAAAAAAAAAAAAATAATAATAATAAAAATGGATACCTCGTAAAAAGGTACGACTCATCAACAGACTCTCTGTCCTCACTTTTTTCACCCAATTGGTTTATGTTTATTCTCGGATAAACAGATGGTTAGAAATCCTTTATTTTTGCAATACAATCGCTCTTTTGATTTTGAAAAAAAAAATTTCTTTATCAATATACTGCCTTCTTCATACACATTTATCTCCGCCACATAATAGAGATAACTAATAGTTAGGATTCATAAAAAATCGATAATACACTCATGGGAAAAGCCTTTCCCGCGTCAAGCACTAATATAGTTTTAACGTCTAATTAGATCAGGTAATCATTCAAAAATTAAGAACAGGAGCTCGTTACTTTATATTTTCTTTCCTATAATTGGAACCTATAGTTAGGTTCTATCCATTTATTTACTGGACCCAACTTTCAATTTAGTTTGAATTTCTTTGCTTTTTAAAATTTTTTAATTGATTTTATTTTGTTCCAAGCCAAGAATTCAAACAATTTAAACAGGGGTTTGGCCCTATTCCTAAAGAATGAAATATTCTTAGAATTCTCTATTGATACGACATGCTGCTTTTTCCAGTCATTCCTTTCAGGATCAGTCGCGGTCTTACAAACTCTACCGATGGTATAGACGAATCCATTGCTTCATACAAATGTGTAAAAGATGCTAGCCGCACTTAAAAGCCGAGTACTCTACCGTTGAGTTAGCAACCCGAACTAAAATAATTAGAATGTATAGATATAATCGAAATCCCAATAAATAAAGAGATTGAATTGTACGGCGCAATCAATTCATTTAAAAAAATAAAATAGATTTATTTATTGAATTATTTATTTATTGAATTATAGAATATTGATTTAGAATGAACGATTCAGAAATATAAATAATCAAAAACTATTTGTCGACCAACTCTTGTCTTTTATGTTATCCATTATTATATTTTAATCATAAAAAAAAAAAAAGACTTACAACACATCCAATGAACCCTTTATTTGTTTATTTGAATGAAATAAAATCGATAGGACGGAGATAAATAGATTCATTTATCCACGCTCAGATTATATTTATTCGATACACTGTTGTCAATATGAATGTAAATGTTGAGATAAAAAATACAATAGAAAAATAGACAAAAAAAAATAATAATAAATTGAAAAATTGAATTGAAATTAAAACTTAAATTTATTAAAATCAAAAACAAAAACTAAAGATTTATGTTGGATTGGCACTACATATATAATTTACATATAGACAAAAGGGTGTAGACGGACGAATAAATTAAACAAATGAAGTATAAAAAATCCAGGTTTATTCAATTAATATCAATCAATATAAGTAAATAAAGGAAAGATTAACCCTTTGATTTTTTTCTCCTACATAATGTCGTCTTTTATCACGATAAAAGTCTATTTACATGTCAATGAGCGTTTTTCAGTGGAATTCTATGAAGAAAGAAAAAAAGCAAAGAAAAGATTATCCAAAACTCTATACAAATCATTCACACTCTCTTTAATTTATATATATTTCGTTAATTGAATTTTGGTTGGTGATTAAGGCGAAGTTCCATAAAAACACCCGCCTTCTTTGAAATATCATGAACAGTTCCTGTAGGCTGAGCCCCTTTTTCAAGGAAATATAGAATAACAGGAACATTTAAATAGGTTTGATTCTTTATCGGATCATAAAAACCCACTTTCCGAAGAGCTCTTCCTTCTCTTCGGGATCGAACATCAATTGCAACGATTCGATAAATGGCTCAGTGGGATAGATGTAGATAACCCCCCCAAGAAACGTATAAGAGGTTTTCTCCTCGTACGGCTCAAGAAAATTCAAGTTATAGTTATGCTGATGTATAAAATTCTAATGTCAAATATATTCCTAAAATCATCAAATCAATTAGACCAAGAATTTTCTTTCTTTATCATCATATGATTTAAATACTTGTTTCTTATTCTTTTTCTTTCCCCAACCACAAAATTTATTCGTATTTGTAATTTGCACTCTCATAACTCAAGTCGGATAATTCCCAAAGGAAACCTTTTATACGCATTTCGTTTATTGAGCGGTCTCTAATCCCCTTTCTTTTTGTCTGTCTCCTTTCGAATCTATTTTGATTGTTCATAGTTCTGTTCTCGTTGTTGAGACAATTGAAAACGGTATTTCCTTGTTCTAGGATCCTTTATCTTTCTTTGCCTTGAATCATTGGGTTTAGACATTACTTCGGTGATCTTTAATCGTTTCAGTTTCAATCAAAATGGCAGCAACATACCATTTGTTGTGATTTCTTTCGATCAACGAATCATATGAATGGTTGATTCCTGTGTAAAACACTTTTGATTTGATCGAAAATGTTTTGCAAATTCCAAAAAATTTTACTTTTGAATTTGAAACTTTCTTAGAATTGGATCCTTTCGATTTCTATATCGAAAATATACTTAACAAAGTGATCCCAATTTATTAATTGATACTAACCCTAGATTCTTACCCTCCGATAAACGAATCAATACGTTCTGCTCGAGCTCCATCCTGTACTGTACGATACAGTTTACCCCCCCCCCCCCAAAAAAAAAAAATGAGAGTTATGGTGGAACAGAACAAATGATGTCGAGCCAAAAGCACTTTCATTCCTATATAATTCCTATATAATATAAAAATGGTGGGTGTAAGAATCCACAGCGGATCGTGTCCTTCAAGTCGCACGTTGCTTTCTACCACATCGTTTTAAACGAAGTTTTACCATAACATTCCTTTAGTTTGGAACCAGTATGTAATTAATTCCATTATGGAATCATGAATAGTCATTGGTTCGGTCGGTACCTAGTAATCTATAGTTTATTTTTTCCTTCTATACTTCTATTCTATCTTCTATATTTATATTAAATACTTCTATATTTATATTAAATAGAATTTCTGACAACGTCGCAGAAAAAATAAAAATTAACCCCGGATACATATCGTTATAAATATAAAAATTTATACAAAATAAAAATTGATAATATTTTAAAATTAAAATAAAAAAAAAAACTAAATAATATCTAAATTCTAAATAATATAAATAATAATATAAAATATAAATAAAAAATATAAAAAATATATTTAATAATTATAATTAATAATTATAAATAAAAATAACATGACTAAAATTCAAATAAATAAGTTCTTTTTGAATCTGCATCTTCAAATAACTTGATAGTGATAAGATAAATTCAACAATTTCACACTTCTTCGAGTACTAACAACTCATAAGAAATCATCAATTTCAGAGATAGATCACAAATCTATTCTATTCCATCTATGTCTTATTTGAACTCGATTAAATTTGTTAAAAAGATATGATTCAGAGAAAGCTCATTACGAACAAAACTTTTTAAATATTATACTATTAAATATAAATACAAGGTTGTTCAAAAAAGTAACCTTTATTTTATTCTGATTTATTCTGATAAAATATAAACCACATATCATAATATATATATGTCATATATATTATATGATATATATGGGTTAAAGCTGCGATAATATCCTACTGTATTGGGTGTGTGGACAGATACGCTCTGGGACGGAAGGATTCGAACCTCCGAATACCGGGACCAAAACCCGTTGCCTTACCACTTGGCCACGCCCCATTTTAAATTTATATTTAATACTAATAAACACTAATATTGGCACTGGTTGTTCGTCAACTTCAGTCTAAATATCTATCAAATATATTAGCTTATTGATAGAATTTTTATACGTGTAGATATAGAATTAAACTGATGAATTTATTGATCATTACATCTAATTCAATTAAGATATTGTATGAAAGTATGATTTATCCTATTCACTTTTGATTTGAGAATTGAAGTTGAAGGATTTTTGATTGGTCAAGTTCAAATCAAAGAAGGGTTTTTGTTATATAGAAGTTATTTTTATTCATTTACCCTTCTCTAAATAACTCAACTTATTAATAACTCAATCAAAATAAATATAATAACCCTCAAGAACAAAATGTTTGTTATGCTTAATATATTAAGTTTGATCTGGATCTGTCTTAATTCTGCCCTTTATTCAAGTAGTTTTTTCGTCGCCAAATTGCCCGAGGCTTACGCTTTTTTAAATCCAATCGTAGATGTTATGCCAGTAATACCTTTGCTATTTTTTCTCTTAGCTTTTGTTTGGCAAGCTGCTGTAAGTTTTCGATGATTTTTTTAATTTATAATTTAATACGATTTTAAAGAATACTGCCCTGGACAAATTTATGATTTATTCAAAAAAAAATTCTAACAATCGATAAGATCAGATAAGTCTTACAGTAGCAACGCTCGATTCAAATATTTAAATTCTGGTATAGCTGTGATAAGTTGGGAATACCACATTTCACTTCCTTATTCTGACCTTTTTCCATTGGAAGACCTCTTGGAGTTGTCCACAATGTCTAATTGTGGGTATAAAAGAAAATTTTTGTTGATTAAAAACTCCACTTTTTTTTTTTTAATTTATTAAAAATGGAGTTTTTGAAAATTCTTTTATTTTTCTAATCTGAAAAGAACTTTAGTTTATTTCTTGGTTTGGTGGCAAAATAAAAATTATAGTAGGGTATGCAATCTAAAATACAAATATACAATATACAAATGGGGAATCTACTCTCTTTTTTCTAAAAAAATAATCTTGGAGATTCTGTAATGCTTACTCTAAAACTATTTGTTTACACGATAGTGATATTCTTTGTCTCTTTATTCATCTTCGGATTCCTATCTAATGATCCGGGGCGTAATCCTGGACGTGAAGAATAAAATAAAAAAGAAATAAGGTTTTTTTGTTTTTCTTGCTCGATTTTTTTTTTTAATGTTCTTTAGTAAGATTTTAGATATTTCACATTTTTAACTATATTACATTACTATATTTTTAACTATTAAAATAACTAAAAAAAAAAAGAACTCGCGAAACATTCGAAAGTAAATAAAAAATTATCGATGAAAACGGAAAGAGAGGGATTCGAACCCTCGGTACGAAAAACTCGTACAACGGATTAGCAATCCGACGCTTTAGTCCACTCAGCCATCTCTCCCAATTGACAAAGGATAATTATTATGTTACATAAGTCAAAATAAGGCTTGAAAAAAGACTTTTATTTAGTTTATTTATATTTTTTTAATATAAGAAAAAAGAAAACTAAAAAATAAAAAAAAAGCCCTCTTTGATTTTTTCCAAAAAAACCTTTTCTTTCCCCGGCTTGGCCTGGTCAGTACCAGGCTGGGCCGGGCCTCTTTTGTTCCAACCAATCAAATTAACAAATTAAAATAATTTTTTTTTTTAATTTGAAAACACAAAAGCTTATTATTGATATTGAAACTATCATATCATAAGAGGGGCTATTTTAGTTCGAGTCATAATCCAAACGTCATTTTCTATCTTCATTTTTTTTTAGCTTTAGATTTACTCTATTTTTATTTAATACTATTTTTATTTAATAAAAATTTAATAAAAAATAAATATAAATTTTTGTAAAGTCCATTTAAATAAGATACGAAAACAAGGGAACTATGAATTCTTGAACAATGCATTTTTATGTTACGGCTTAAATAGTTTTGTCAAGCCATATTCGACAAAAACCTCCAAGCAAAAGATTTGGTATTTAGTTATTGAAATGAGTCCTCGTTTCCTAATCTCATTACGTACTCTTGTTAACGCTCTTATTTTCATGATTCTTTTTTGATCCTATCTTTTGATTACGAACAAATTTCTTGTTCGACAAAAAGTCGATTTATACACAATAATCGGATTGTAGCGGGTATAGTTTAGTGGTAAAAGTGTGATTCGTTCGATTAACCCCTTAATAGTTAAGGGGTCCCTTGAGTTGATTAATATCCCATTACGATCAAAAACTTTATTTCGTAAAAAGGATTTACTCCTTTACCTCTCAATGAAAAATTCGAGGAAGAATATAAACTCTCGTGATTTGTATCCAAGAGTCAATTAGAAATTGAAAAATTGGATTATGAAATAACGAAACATAATTTTTTTTAATTGGATCAATACTTCCAATTGAATGAGTATGAGTAAGGAATCCATGGATAAAGATAGAAAATTTATTTCTAATCGTAACTAAATCTTCAATTTTTCTTTTTTTTTGTTTTTTTGTATATAGAGAAAATTGAAGCAAAATAGCTATTAAACAATGACTTTGGTTTACTAAAGACATCGACAAATCTTTTAGCTCGATGGAAACAAAATGCTTTTCCTAAGGATTCTATTAAAATAGAAATAGAGAACGAAGTAACTAGAAAGAGTGTTAGAATCCCCTCTTTTCTATAAGGATCATCTAGAAAGCGGGTCCTTTTGAATGCATTCAGACAGAA